TGTATATTCCATAAAACAACCTTGTTTTATTCTTAATTAATTGTTTCTGATTCACCGGCTCTTATCTCTTTTTTTTTTAGGTTCAATACTTCGGAAATGCATTCTATTTAATATTAATAATAATTTGAATATTAATATTAATAATAATTTGAATATTAATATAATAATTCGATTTTTTGATTCTAATTTTTATATTTAGATAATTTAATAATATCTATATATATATAATAAATATATAATTGTATTGCATTTTTGTTAGTATTAATTTAATAGATGTTTAGTATTAATATTCTATTTATTTTTATTTAATTTATTCGATTTTATATTGAAATAGAAAGGAAGATCCTTCTGAGGATCCCATAACTTGATCCCCCCCCCCAAAAAAAAAGGATTTTCGTTTTGGTTGAAATTTTGATAATTATTAACTAATTCATCAGCGAGCTGCTTGAGTTTCTTTTTTTTTTTTTTTGAATAGAAAGAAAACATTTTTCTTTCCAAGAAAGACTAAAAGATTTTCCACTTCTCTTTCAAAAACATATAGAAGAAAGAGACTTCAAATAAAAAGGTTCAATTACTAATGATTAACTACTAGTTTGATTTTTCATTTGAATTTCAAAATGAAAATTCGGCGGACTCGCTTTTTGAACTTGATCGGTGTAATATAAAAAAGAAAGAGTGAAAAGGAATGGGGTTTTTGAAACCTTTCGATCTATTTTTTATCTGTATCTCTAGAGCACCCTAAGAATAGATAGGGATATTAAAAAAAGACTTTAGAATTTTGTGTTCCATTTTGATCCACCGGAAAACCAAAGAAAAATGCAAATTGTTTGCAGAATAGATGTCTTTCACATCCAACTATAGAAATGAATAACTTGTTTTTAAAATTTTCATGGCAGTTCCAAAAAAACGCACTTCTATATCAAAAAAACGTATTCGTAAAACTATTTGGAAAAAAAAGGCATATTGGGCAGCCTTGAAAGCTTTTTCGTTAGCGAAGTCTCTTTCTACTGGAAATTCTAAAAGTTTTTTCTACTCGAAATTCTAAAAGTTTTTTTGGAGAAACAAAAAAGAATCAAACCCGAGATTAACTAATATTAATCCTAAAATGGTACTTTTTTGTTTGAAATAAAAATAAATAAATAAAAGATAGAAAGTTTCACTCCGTATTAATGGAATGTAGTTTATTATTTCCGAATGGGGAGTCTTACTTTCCCCATCCATTTCCTTTTCACACTAATGTAAAAATAGAATAATAAATGAGAAATAATTCTAGACTAATAACTAAGTTTCTGTTTCTATAGTTAGACTATATGCAATAAAAAAAAACTAGAAAATTGAATCCTTCAATCTCGACGATTAATCTACAAATAGATTAGTATTATTTCAACTACGCCGGCCGCTATGGTGAAATCGGTAGACACGCTGCTCTTAGGAAGCAGTGCTAAAGCATCTCGGTTCGAGTCCGAGTAGCGGCATGTGATCTTCTAAAAGAGATACAATAAGGCCTATAATGAATTCAATTCTGAATTTGAATTCCGTATATATAATTGAGTACCCCCCCCTTTTTTTTTATGATATTTTATACTCTAGAACATATATTAACTCATATATCCTTTTCGCTCGTTTCAATTGGAATTACAATTTTTTTGATAACCTTATCAGTCGATGAAATCATAGGACTATATGATTCGTCAGAAAAAGGCGTGATAGGAACTTTTTTATGTATAACAGGATTATTAGTCACTCGTTGGGCGTATTCGGGACATTTTCCATTAAGTAATTTATATGAATCATTACTTTTTCTGTCATGGAGTTTCGCGATTATTCATATGTTTCCATATTTTAAAAAACAGAAAAGTTATGTAAGGACAATAACCTCGTCAAGTACTATTTTTACCCAGGGCCTTGTTACTTCAGGTCTTTTAAGTGAAATGCAGCAATCAGAAATATTAGTACCTGCGCTCCAATCCCAATGGTTAATGATGCACGTAAGTATGATGGTATTGGGCTATGCAGCTCTTTTGTGTGGATCATTATTATCAGTAGCTCTCTTAGTCATTACATTTCGAAAAGCTCTAAGAATTTTTAGTAAAAAGAAAGCATTTTTAAAAGATTCATTTTCCTTTGTGGAGATCCAATATAGGAATGAACCAAGCAATGTTTTACTAAGCACCTCTTTTATTTCTTCTAAAAACTATTACAGGGCTCAACTGATTCAACAATTAGATCGTTGGAGTTCTCGTATTATTAGTCTAGGATTTATCTTTTTAACCATAGGTATTCTTTCTGGAGCAGTATGGGCTAATGAGGCGTGGGGATCCTATTGGAATTGGGATCCAAAAGAAACTTGGGCATTTATTACTTGGACCATGTTTGCGATTTATTTACATACTCGAACAAATCCAAATTTTCAAAGTGTAAATTCCGCAATTGTGGCTTTTCTGGGCTTTATTATAATTTGGATATGCTATTTCGGGGTCAATTTATTAGGAATAGGCTTACATAGTTATGGTTCATTTAATTTACATTAACACATTAACATATAATTTAATGAAATAGATATATACCTAGAAATACAAAAAAGAACTCGACTATTTTGTAAAATTGTTAAATAAAATAAGAAATCAAAATATCTATTCTATATAATAGATTAATAAGATAGAATCAAAATATATATAGTATAAATATAAAAACTATATAAGTAAGAATAGAAGAATAAGATAAGAAAACTTCGTATAAGGTGCACGAACCATTTGAATCAAGTAGTGTAGTGATTCAAATGGTTCTCCCAAAGACCAAATCGATTTGGTTCCAATTCATTTTTCCTTATTATTATTCTTTTTTGTTTACTTAAGTTAAGTAGTTAAGTGAAAACTTTAGAGAAAATCGAAGTTAAGAGAAAAAAGACTTCTTTCTCATTGTACAACGAACAATATTTAAACTAATAGGATTCGTTTTCCATTTATTCTTTTTTCTTGAAAACTATCGAAAAAAAAAATGAGATATAATAGCTTCTACTTTTTCAACCGATAATGACAGAACGAAATCCGGATAAATACCAATCCCAATTATTGGTAGAAGGAGAGAGATCGAAACAAATAACTCTCGCGGACCAGAATCAAAGAAATAATAGTTTGGAACATTAAATAGCTTGTATCCGTAGAACATTTGGCGTAACATAGATAATGAATAAATAGGAGTTAATATCATTCCAATTGCCATTAAAAAAGCAATTAGTATTTTTGGCATTAAAAGATACTTTTGACTGGTAATTATGCCAAAGAATACTAATAATTCGGCAACAAAACCGCTCAGGCCCGGTAATGCAAGCGAAGCCATCGATAAGATACTGAGCATCGTAAATAATTTTGGAAGGGGGATAGCCATTCCACCCATTTCATCGAGATAAAGAAGGCGTATTCTATCATAACTCGTTCCGGCCAAGAAAAAAAGAGCCGCCCCAATAAAGCCATGAGAGATTATTTGTAAAATGGCTCCATTAAGTCCCGTATCGCTTAGAGATCCAATTCCAATAATTATGAAACCCATATGAGATATAGAGGAATAGGCTATTCTTTTTTTTAAATTAAGTTGACCAGGAGATGTTGAAGCTGCATAGATTATTTGTATTGCACCTACTATAATCAACCCGGGAGAAAATAGGCAATGAGCATGAGGTAATAATTCCATATTGATTCGAACCAACCCATAAGCTCCCATTTTTAATAAGATTCCAGCTAGAAGCATACACGTACTATAATGTGCTTCCCCATGTGTATCTGGTAACCATGTATGGAAGGGTATAATCGGCAATTTGACCGCAAAAGCAATAAGAAATCCCACATAGAATATTACTTCGAGTGCCACAGGATACGACTGATTCGCTAATGTTTCAAAATTGAGTGTTGGTTCATTGGAACCATATAAACCAATACCCAGAACTCCTATTAATAGAAAAATGGACCCACCCGCCGTGTACAAAATGAACTTTGTAGCTGAATAGAGACGTTTCTTTCCCCCCCACATCGATAGAAGTAGATAAACGGGAATTAATTCGAACTCCCACATTAGGAAAAAAAGTAAAAGGTCTCTAGAGGAAAATGATCCTATTTGACCGCTGTACATTGCTAACATCAAAAAATGGAACAATTGGGCATCTCGAGTAACTGGCCAGGCCGCTAAAGTTGCTAAAGTGGTAATAAATCCCGTCAATAAAATAGGTCCTATAGAAAGCCCATCTATTCCTAATCTCCAATAAAAATCAAAAAAATGGATCCATTTATAATTCTCTGTTAGTTGGGTTAATGGATCGTCCAGTTGGAAATGATAACAGAATGTATAGGTTGTTAAAAGAAGCTCTAAAATACATATACATAAAGTATACCATTTCATGACCTTATTACCTCTATGAGGTAGCAAGAAAATTAAAGAACCCGTCAATATGGGAAAAACTACAATTATTGTTAACCAAGGAAAAGAATTCGTGGTAAAGACAAGATACACTTGGACCCAAAAACCCCGCGCTCAAAACGACAAATAATATATATATATTTCTTTTTGAGTACGGGGTTTTTTCGGTAAAAAAAGAAACTGTATTCAAAATGGATTGAAGTGGTTTTTCTGGAACGTATTAATAAGCTAGACCCATACTTCGAGTTGTTTCATGCCATAAATAAACTCGAACGCTCAAAAAATCCGTTGGACAGGCCGATTCACATCTCTTACAACCAACACAGTCCTCTGTTCTTGGAGCAGAAGCAATTTGCTTGGCTTTACACCCATCCCAAGGGATCATTTCTAATACGTCCGTCGGGCAGGCACGTACACATTGAGTACATCCTATACAGGTATCATAAATCTTTACTGAATGCGACATTGGATCTATCAATTTTGGAATGTCATAAACTTTCGATCTAGTAACTTATAAATGAATCATATATTTAGACACCAGATGAATCAATGATTTTACCAGAATTTTTCACATCAATCGAATTCCGGAG